ATGAATTTAACTTATATATTATTTTTATTTATATTATTTATAAGAACATTTATTTGTATTTCTTCAAATTCTTGATTAGGAGCATGAATTGGATTAGAAATAAATTTATTATCATTCATCCCTATATTAAATGATAATAAAAATTTATTATCTAATGAATCTTCATTAAAATATTTTCTAGTCCAAGTTTTTGCTTCTATTTTATTATTATTTTTTATTTCTTTAAATTTTTTAATAAAAAATTTTTTTAGAATAATATATTCTAATGAAATCTATCTAATTTTATTAAATTCATCATTATTTTTAAAATTAGGAGCAGCTCCATTCCATTTTTGATTCCCCAGAGTAATAGAAGGAATAAATTGAATAAATAATTTACTTTTAATAACATGACAAAAAATTAACCCTATAATTTGTTTAAGTTATTGCATTAATATAAATTATTTTTATTTAATTTCACTTTTAAGGATTATAGTTGGAGCTTTAGGTGGATTAAATAATTCCTCTTTACAAAAAATTATTACTTATTCTTCAATTACTCATATTGGTTGAATAATTATTGCCCTAATAAATAATGAAATAAATTTTTGATTTTATTTTTTTATTTATTTTATAATTTCTTTAATTATTACAATAAATTTTAATTTTTTAAAATTATATTATATAAATCAAATATTATCTAATTCAATAAATTATTTCACAAAAATTTTTTTAATAATAATATTTATATCAATAGGAGGTTTACCCCCATTCCTAGGATTTTTCCCTAAATGAATTATTATTGAATCCTTAATTAATATAAATATAATTTTTTATTCTATTATTATAGTTTTATGTACTTTATTAATATTATATATTTATTTACGATTTGCTTTTTCTATTTTAATTATTAATAATTTTCATATATCATGAAAAATTCATATAAAAATAAATTTTTCTTATTTATTTATAAATTTTTTAAGATTAATATTTCCATTTTTATTTCTTTTTATAATTTAAAGGTTTTAAGTTAAAAAAACTAATAACCTTCAAAGTTATAAATAAAGAATTTCTTTAAACCTTAGTATTAATACTCCTTTAAATTTGCAATTTAATATCATTTTTGACTATAAGATTTTGATAAGAGAGTTTTTACTCATAAATAAATTTACAATTTATTACCTAAATTCAGCCATCTTATCGTAAAATGATTATTTTCTACTAATCATAAAAATATTGGAACTTTATATTTTATTTTCGGTATATGATCAGGAATAATTGGTACTTCATTAAGATTATTAATTCGAACTGAATTAGGTCAACCAGGATCATTAATTGGTGATGATCAAATTTTTAATGTAATCGTTACAGCTCATGCATTTATTATAATTTTTTTTATAGTAATACCTATTTTAATTGGAGGATTTGGAAATTGATTAATTCCATTAATATTAGGAGCCCCAGATATAGCTTTTCCTCGAATAAATAATATAAGATTCTGACTTTTACCTCCTTCATTAATTTTATTACTTTCAAGAGCTATAGTAGAAAGGGGAGCAGGAACAGGATGAACAGTATACCCCCCTCTTTCTTCAGTAATTGCCCACAGTGGATCAAGTGTTGATTTAACAATTTTTAGACTTCATATAGCAGGAATTTCTTCAATTTTAGGAGCTATTAATTTTATTTCTACTTGTTTAAATATACGACCTAAAGGAATAAACCTAGATCGTATACCTCTTTTTGTTTGATCAGTTTTTATTACTGCTTTTTTATTACTTTTATCACTACCAGTATTAGCAGGAGCTATCACAATATTATTAACAGACCGAAATTTTAATACTTCATTTTTTGACCCTTCTGGAGGAGGAGATCCAATTTTATACCAACATTTATTTTGATTTTTTGGGCATCCTGAAGTTTACATTTTAATTTTACCTGGATTTGGTATGATTTCACATATTATCTCTCAAGAATCAGGTAAAATTGAAACTTTTGGAACATTAGGTATAATTTATGCTATATTAGCTATTGGGTTATTAGGATTTATTGTTTGAGCTCATCATATATTTACTGTTGGAATAGACGTTGATACACGTGCTTATTTTACTTCAGCTACTATAATTATTGCAATTCCTACAGGAATTAAAATTTTTAGTTGATTAACTACACTTCATGGATATAAATTTATATATAGACCTTCATTAATCTGAAGATTAGGATTTATTTTTTTATTTACAATTGGAGGATTAACTGGAATTATTTTAGCTAATTCATCATTAGATATTATCTTACATGACACTTACTATGTCGTAGCTCATTTTCATTATGTATTATCTATAGGAGCAGTATTTGCAATTATAGCTGGGTTTATTCATTGATTTCCTTTATTTACAGGACTAACAATAAACCCTATTTTTTTAAAAATTCAATTTATTATAATATTTATTGGAGTTAATTTAACATTTTTCCCTCAACATTTTTTAGGTCTTGGAGGAATACCTCGTCGTTACTCAGATTATCCAGATAGATTTACCTCTTGAAATATCCTTTCTTCTTTAGGTAGATTTATCTCTTTATTTAGAATTATTTTATTTATTTATATAATTTGAGAATCTTTTATCCTAAATCGAACTAGATTATACTCAATTAACATAAATTCATCAATTGAATGATTTCAATTATCTCCTCCTTTAGAACATAGATATTCTGAATTGCCAATTTTAAATTCAATTTATCTAATATGGCAGATTAGTGCAATGGATTTAAACCCCAAATATAAAGTTTAACTTTTTTTAGAAATGAATACTTGAATAAATTTTAATTTACAAAATAGAAATTCACCTTTAATAGAACAATTAATATTTTTTCATAATCATTCAATATTAATTATTTTATTAATTACAATTTTAGTAGGATATATTATAAGATCATTATTTTATAATAAATTATATAATCGTTATTTACTTGAAAGACAAAATATTGAAATTATTTGAACAATTCTTCCTGCATTTATATTAATTTTTATTGCTCTTCCTTCTCTTCGACTTTTATATCTATTAGATGATTCTAACAGACCTTTAATCTCATTAAAAGCAATTGGTCATCAATGATATTGAAGTTATGAATACACCGATTTTATTAATATCTCTTTTGATTCTTATATAATTCCATCTAATGAATTAAATTTAAACTCATTTCGATTATTAGATGTTGATAATCGAATTATTTTACCTATTAATTCACAAATCCGAATTTTAATTACTGCAACAGATGTTCTCCATTCTTGAACTATTCCTTCTTTAGGAATTAAAATTGATGCAACTCCAGGTCGTTTAAATCAATCAAATTTTATAATAAACCGACCAGGATTATATTTTGGACAATGTTCAGAAATTTGTGGAGCAAATCATAGATTTATACCTATTGTAATTGAAAGAATTTTAATTAATTCATTTATTAAATGAATTTCAGCTAATTCATAAGATGACTGAAAGCAAGTATTGGTCTCTTAAACCATTTTATAGTATTATAGCAAATACTTCTTATGAAAGATTTAGTTAAATTAAATAACATTAGAATGTCAAACTAAAATTATTAAGAAAAATAATCTTTATTGCCACAAATAATACCAATATTATGATTAATTTTATTTATTTATTTTATTATTATTTTTATTTTATTTATAATCAAAAATTTTTTTAATGTAAAATATTCAAATCTTAAATTTTTCAAAAAAAAATTTTTTAATAATAATATTTATATTTGAAAATGATAACTAACTTATTTTCTATTTTTGATCCTATAACTTCAAATAACTTATCTTTAAATTGAATTAGAACTATATTAGGATTATTATTTATTCCAAATATATTTTGAATAATTCCATCTCGTTATAATATAATTTGATTAAAAATTATTATAACTCTTCATAATGAATTTAAATTACTTATAAAATTTAATCCTATAGGAAGAACTTTTATATTTATTAGACTATTTTCATTTATTTTATTTAATAATTTTTTAGGATTATTTAATTATATTTTTACAAGAACTAGTCATTTAACTTTAACTCTAAGACTCAGTCTTCCTCTTTGATTAAGATTTATATTATTAGGATGAATTAATAATTATAATCATATATTTAGTCACTTAGTTCCTCAAGGAACCCCTTTTATCTTAATACCTTTCATAGTATGTATTGAAACAATTAGAAATATTATTCGACCTGGTACTTTAGCTATTCGACTTTCTGCAAATATAATTGCTGGTCATCTAATTTTAACACTATTAGGAAATACAGGAAATTCTTTATCTATTTGATTAATATGAATTTTAATTATATCTCAATTAATTTTATTAATTTTAGAAATTGCTGTATCTATTATTCAATCTTACGTGTTTGCTGTTTTAAGAACCTTATATTCTAGAGAAATTTACTAATGTCACAAAATCATCCATTTCATCTTGTTGATTATAGCCCTTGACCTTTAACTGGAGCTTTAGGAACATTAAGATTAACCTTAGGAATAATTATATGATTCCATCAATTTAATTATACTTTAATACTATTAGGAATATTAATTACCTTACTAACTATATTTCAATGATGACGAGATATTAGTCGAGAAGGATCTCTTCAAGGTCTTCATTCATTGATTGTTTGCAAAGGTTTACGAATTGGAATAATTTTATTTATTATTTCAGAAGTATTATTTTTTTTTTCATTTTTTTGAGCTTATTTTCATATAAGATTATCCCCTTCAATTGAATTAGGATTAACTTGACCTCCTTTAAATATTAAAATATTTAATCCTTTTCAAATTCCTTTATTAAACACAGCAATCTTATTATCTTCAGGAATTTCAATTACATGAGCTCATCATTCTTTATTAGAAAAAAACCATTCAGAAACAATAATAAGACTACTCATTACAATTATTTTAGGAATTTATTTTTCTATACTTCAATGATATGAATATCTAGAAGCTCCTTTTTCAATTGCAGATTCAGTTTTTGGGTCAATTTTTTTTATAGCTACAGGATTTCATGGACTTCATGTATTAATTGGTACTTCATTCCTTTTAATTTGCTTATTACGATTAAGATTATTTCATTTTAACCCTAAACATCATTTTGGATTTGAAGCAGCTGCTTGATATTGACACTTCGTTGATGTAGTATGATTATTTTTATATATCTCTATTTATTGATGAGGTAGATAAATTTTTATAGTATAAAAGTATATGTAACTTCCAATTACAAGGTCTAATTTTTAGTAAAAATAATTTTTTTTATTATTATTTGAAGATTAATTATTTTTTTTTTATGTATTATTATTATAATATTTTCTTCTTTAATTGCTATAAAATCAAATTATGATATTGAAAAAAATTCTCCATTTGAATGCGGTTTTGACCCAATATCTTCTTCACGAATACCATTTTCTCTTCATTTTTTTTTAATCGCTATTATCTTTTTAATTTTTGATATTGAAATCGCCTTACTTCTTCCTATAATTAATTTATATTCAATTTCTATAAAATTATATTGAATATTCACAAGAATTTTTTTTATTATGATTTTATTAATAGGCTTATTTCATGAATGAAATCAAGGTATATTAAATTGAAATTAGGATTATAGTTAACTATAACATTTAATTTGCATTTAAAAAGTATTGAATTTCAATTAATCTTAAATAAGAAGCAATAATGCAAATAGTTTCGACCTATTAATTGATATATATTTATCCTTATTTATTAATTGAAACCAAAATAGAGGTATATTACTGTTAATAATATTATTGAAATTAATTCCAATTAGAAATATTTAATATTAAGCTTCTAACTTAATCATAGTGACTAAAAATCATTAATATTTCTATTTATATAGTTTAATTAAAACATTACATTTTCATTGTAAAAATAAAAATCTTTTTTTTATAAATATATATATATATATATATATATATATATATATATATTTAAAGAATAAAAATTCTCCATAACAGCTTCAATGTTATACTCTATTATTATAAGCTATTTAAATAAAAATATAAAATTAATAAATAAATTACTCAAAAAAATATTCTAATTAAATAAATTATTATTATATTTATTTGATATTTATTATAATTTTTTGATAATAAAGAATAATTTAAAAATAAATTTTGAGATCCTATAAATTCTAACCATCCTTGATCAATAATTTTTATTAACTTATCACCATAAATTAATGGTTTATAAATATAAAACACAGAAATTATAGGTAAAAATCATATATTTCCAAATAATATTAATTTTTTTCTATTTTTATAATTAAAACTAATTCTTCTATTACTAATTTCCAATCCAACTCATAACCCTAAAAAAAATATAATTAATACCATAATTTTTATAAAAAATCTAATAAAAAATATATTAGGAATATAAAAAATTAAATTAATTATAATTTTTCCAAAACATAAAGAAAAAATTATTAAAATAAATCTTATTTTAATTATTTTATTAAATTCATCAGTTAAAAAATTTAAACTAAAATAATTAAAAGAATTAAAAAATAATATTCTTCTTAATCGAAAAGAATAACATACAGTTAACCCAATTCTAAAATAAAACAATAAATAAATTAATAAATTAAAATTTATTGAAGAAAAACTTTCTAAAATTAAATCTTTAGAATAGAAACCTGCTAAAAAAGGAAATCCACATAATGCTAAATTAGCTAATCTAATAATTCTTCCTAATATTATTATTGTTATTCTTATACCCCCTATTACACGAATATCTTGAAAATTATTTAATAAATGAATGATAACTCCTGAACATATAAATAATAAAGCTTTAAATAATGCATGTATTAAAAGATGAAAAAAAGCTAATTTAGGTATATTAAATGATAGGCTTCTTATTATTAATCCTAATTGTCTTAATGTAGATAAAGCAATAATTTTTTTTAAATCAAATTCATAATTAGCTCCTAAACCTGATATAAATATAGTTAATGTAGAAATTAATAATAAATAAATAAATAAATTTCTTTTAATTAATAATTCTCTAAATCGAACTATTAAATATACCCCAGCAGTTACTAAAGTTGAAGAATGGACTAATGCTGATACAGGTGTAGGAGCTGCTATTGCAGCTGGTAATCAAGATGAAAAAGGAATTTGTGCTCTTTTAGTCATAGCAGAAATTAAAATTAAAAATATAATTAAAGTTATCTCAAAATTATTTATTATATATTTTATATAAAATAAATAATTTCAACTACCATAATTTATTATTCAAGAAATTCTAATTAACAAAGTTACATCTCCAACTCGATTTATTAAAACAGTTAATATACCAGCATTATAAGACTTAATATTTTGATAATAAATTACTAGACAATAAGAAACTAATCCTAAACCATCTCAACCTAATAAAATTCTAATTAAATTTGGACTAATAATTATTATTATTATAGAAAATACAAATATTAAAACTAATAATAAAAATCGATTTTTATTAAAATCCTCTATTATATAGCTTCTTCTATATTTAACTACTATTGATGAAATTATTAATACAAATCTTATAAATATTAAAGATATTCAATCAAATAATATTCTAAAAATAATTATTATTGAATTAATTCTAATAATTTCTCATTCAATAATATAAATCAAATTATTAAAAATAAAATATAAACTAATAATAAATAAGAAAATTCTTAATCTTAACAAATAAATAAATCTTATAAAATATAAATTCTTAATAATTTAAAGTCCTTAAACATCTTTGACACCACAAATCAATATTTTTATTAAACTATTTAAATATAAATAAATTATAAACATATCTCTTTTTAAAATTAATAAATTTAATGGAAATCAATGTAAAAATAATAATAAAAATTCTCGAACTCTTCCAGAAGAACATGAATATAAACTTATTCTTCTTATCCCATGCTGTCTATAAGCAAATAAATATAAACTATACCTTGCTCTTATAAATGAAATTATTATAATTAAAATTATTAATATTACTGATCAACTCATTATTGAATTAATTAATATAATTTCACCTAATAAATTTAATGAAGGAGGTGCAGCTATATTAGATCTACATAATAAAAATCAAAATAATGTTATTGAAGGTATAAATCTTATTAAACCCTTATTAATTAAAATTCTTCGACTTCCAGATCGTTCATAAATAATATTGGATAAACAAAATATTCCAGAAGAACATAAACCATGAGAAATTATTAAAATAAATCTACCAATAATTCCTAATATATTTATAGTAAAAATACCACCTAATACTATTCTTATATGAACAACTGAAGAATAAGCAATTAAAATTTTTATATCTCTCTGAATAATACAAATAAAAGATACAATTATTCCTCCATAAATTGAAATTCTTATTATAATTCTATTAATCTTTATAAAATTAATTAATAATATATAAATTCGTAATAAACCATATCCCCCTAATTTTAATAAAACTCCAGCTAAAATTATTGATCCAGCAATAGGAGCTTCAACATGAGCTTTAGGTAATCATAAATGAACAATAAATATTGGTATTTTAAATAAAAAAGCACTGATAAAAAATAAATATATAAATATATACTTAAAATCTAATTCATTTATTAAATATATAAATAAAGTATTATTAAAATTATATAATCATATAAAAATAATTAATAAAGGTAAAGAAGCAAATAAAGTGTAAAATATTAAATATATACCAGCCTGTAAACGTTCAGGTTGATATCCTCAACCTAAAATTAATAATAATGTAGGAATTAACCTTCTCTCAAAAAAAAAATAAAATCAAAAATAATTTAATGAACTAAAAGTTAAAAATAATATTAATAATAAAAAAATTAATAATAATAAAAATAATTTTAAATTATAATTTTTTTTATAAATTAAAATTGATGCTATTAATATTAAAATAATAATTCAAATTCTTAATAAATTTAATCTATAAGATATAATATCATATCCAAAATTTATTCTTATATTAATAATTATTATTCTATTTATTCCTAAAATCATATAAATAAATAATATTATAAATAATATTATTTGAACCAATCAATAACAATTTTTTAATAAAATAATAGGGATTATAAAAAATATTATTATTAAAAATTTTAACATTGTATTATATTAAATCTTTTAAAATAATCATTTCCATGAGTACGAATTATAGCAACTAAAATAGATAATCCTAAAACTCCTTCACAAACTGTAAATACAATATAAAAATTACAAAAATAATTTTCAAATATTATAAAATTAAAACAAAAATATAAAATTAAAAATATAATTAAAGCTTTATATTCTAAAATTAATAATCTTAATAATAAATTTTTCTTATTAAAAGAAAACTTTATTAAACCAACAAAAAATATAAAAATTATTAAATAAATATAGTTCATTAGTTTTAATAGTTTAATAAAAATATTGGTCTTGTAAATCAAAGATAAATTAATTTTTTAAAACTTCAAAGAAAAAAAATTTTTTTTTTCACTAATCTCCAAAATTAATATTTTATATAAACTATTCTTTGAAATCAAATTATTATTTTTTATAGGAATTCTATACTCATTAATTTTTTTTATAGTAATACATCCCTTATCATTAGGATTAATACTAATTATTCAAACAATCTGAACAAGAATATTTATTGGTATAATTTCTAAAACTTTTTGATTTTCTTATATTTTATTTATTTCATTTATTGGAGGTATATTAATTTTATTTATTTATATAACAAGTATTTCAAATAATGAATATTTCTCTATTAATATTTATAAAACTATTTTTATTATATCAATAATATTTATATCAATTTATTTTTATTATAATAAAAATTTATTATTAACTTTTAATAATAATAATATAATAAACGATTTTAATTTAAACTTATTAGCTTATAACTTTAATTTAAATAAACTATATAATTTTCCTAATAATATACTAACTATTATATTAATTATTTACTTACTAATTTCATTAATTTGTGTAGTTAAAATTACTGATACTTTTTATGGACCTTTACGAAAAAATTTTTAATGTACAAACCATTACGAAATATACATCCATTATTTAAAATTATTAATAATTCATTGATTGATTTACCTTCACCATCAAATATTTCATTAATATGAAATTTTGGATCTTTATTAGGAATATGCTTATTTATTCAATTAATTACAGGATTATTTTTAGCAATACATTATTGTGCTAACATTGATATTGCATTTTCATCAATTAGTCATATTTGTCGAAATGTAAATTATGGATGATTAATTCGAACCATTCATGCAAATGGAGCCTCCTTTTTTTTTATTTGTATTTATATACACATTGGACGAGGAATATATTATTCTAGTTATAAACTTCATGAAACTTGATTAATTGGATTATTAATCTTATTTTTAGTTATAGGAACTGCTTTTATGGGATATGTTCTTCCATGAGGACAAATATCATTTTGAGGAGCTACTGTAATTACAAACTTAATTTCTGCTATTCCATATATTGGAAATTCAATTGTTCAATGATTATGAGGAGGATTTGCAGTTGATAATGCTACTTTAACCCGATTCTTTATAATCCATTTTTTATTACCATTTATCATCTTAGCTTTTGTAATAATTCATTTACTTTTTCTTCATCAAACTGGATCTAATAACCCATTAGGAATTAATAGAAATATTTATAAAATTCCTTTTCATCCTTATTTTTCTCTAAAAGACTTAATAGGATTTATTTTTTTATTAATAACATTAATTATACTAACTCTAATTAATCCTTACATACTAAATGACCCTGATAATTTTATCCCAGCAAATCCTTTAGTAACCCCAATTCATATCCAACCAGAATGATATTTTTTATTTGCTTATGCTATTCTTCGATCAATTCCTAATAAATTAGGAGGAGTCATTGCTCTATTAATATCAATTTTAATTATTATCATTTTACCTATTAACAACAAAATATTTTTAAGTAATTCATTTTATTTTTTAAATAAAATTTTATTTTGATTTTTCTTTTATATCCTAATTCTATTAACTTGAATTGGAGCTCGACCAGTCGAAGATCCTTACATTATTACAGGACAAATTCTTACAATTTTATATTTTTCTTATTACTTAATCAACCCATATATTTATTATAAATGAGATAATTTACTATTATAGTTAATGAGCTTGATAATAAGCATATATTTTGAAAATATAAGATAGAAATAAATTCTATTAACTTTTATTAATAGATTATATTATATAATAGGGAATATAATATTATTTATATACTAAATTTAATTATTACATAAATAAAAATTTTAAAGATAAAATAATTAAAATATAATTTAAACCAATTGGTAAAAATCTTTTTCAAGCTAAATATATTAATTTATCATATCGATAACGAGGTAATGTACCTCGAACTCAAATAAATGTAAAAGATAAAAATACTAATTTAATAAAAAATATAATAGATAAATAATCCCCTCCTAAAAATATTAAACAAAATATAAATCTTATAAATAAAATTCTAGCATATTCAGCTAAAAAAATCAATGCAAATCCTCCTCCTCCATATTCTACATTAAACCCTGATACTAACTCTGATTCACCTTCTGAAAAATCAAAAGGAGTTCGATTAGTTTCAGCAAGTCTAGAAACAAAATAAATTAAACCTAAAGGTCATAAAATAAAAATAAATCAAATATATTTTTGAAAAATATTAAATATAATTAATCTAAAACTTTCAATTAAAAATAACAAAGATATTATTAAAATAATTAATCTAACTTCATAAGAAATTGTTTGAGCTACAGATCGTAAACCTCCAATTAATGAATAATTTGAATTAGAAGACCAACCTGCAAATATAATTATATAAACTCTTATTGATAAACAACAAATAAAAAATAATATTCCTAAATTAAAATCTAAACCTCCATATAAATTAGGTATTAATAATCAAACTATTAAAGAAATTATTAATCTTAAAATTGGACATAAATAATAAATAAAATAATTTGATAAATTTAAAATAATTTGTTCCTTTCTAAATAATTTAATTGCATCTCTAATAGGTTGTAATAAACCAATTAAACTTACCTTATTAGGACCTTTACGAATTTGAATATATCCTAAAACCTTTCGTTCTAATAAGGTTAAAAAAGCCACTCCAATTAATAATATAATAGTTATTAAAATTATACTAATTAATATTATAAATAAATTCATTATATTATTTGTATAATATACATTTATGAATTCTAAATTCATTACACTAATCTGCCAAAATAACAATTTTATTCAAATTTAAATAATTATTATAAATTAATGGTCCTTTCGTACTAATTAATTTTAAAAAATTAAGGATAGAAACCAACCTGGCTTAAACCGGTTTGAACTCAGATCATGTAAGAATAAATGGTCGAACAGACCAAATTTTAAAACTTCTGCATTTTAAAATAATCTTAATCCAACATCGAGGTCGCAATCTATTCTGTCGATATGTTCTCTCAAGAATAATTACGCTGTTATCCCTTAAGTAACTTAATCTTTTAATCATAATTTATGGATCAATTATTCAATTATTCATGTTTTTTTTAAAAAAAAAGTTTTATAAATTTTCCTATCACCCCAATAAAATATATTAATATAAATAAATTTATTTATATTCTTAATATTAATTTATATATCTATATAAAACTTTAAAGGGTCTTCTCGTCCTTTAATTATATTTACGCTTTTTAACATAAAAATTAAATTCTATAACAATTTTATTAAGACAGTTAATATTTCATTCAATCATTCATTCCAGCTTTCAATTAAAAAACTATTGATTATGCTACCTTTGCACAGTCAAATTACTGCGGCCTTTTAAATTCTCAATGGGCAGATTAGACTTTATATTATTTTCAAAAAGACATGTTTTTGTTAAACAGGTGAATATTATATTTGCCGAATTCCTTAAATAAACCTAACAATTTAATTTTATTAATAAATTATATTATACTAATTTAATCATTATTTCATATTTTTTATAATTTTAAATATTATTTTTATAAAAAACTTAAAATTTATAAAATTTTATTTTACTTATAAATAAATTATAACACTTTTATATTAATGAATATTTATAACCCTATAAATTTATAATAAAAATAATTAATTTATAATAATTTATTTTTAAGCTTATCCCTAAAAATATTTCATATTTAAAATATTTATATTTAATTAATTAAAATAAATATTTAAATATAATAAATTAAATTTATTTCTAAAAAAACTAGATAACTTTAAAAACGAATAACATTTCATTACTAAATTATTATTTTAAATAATTATATTACATTAAATTAAATAATAATTTTACCCTTTTAAATTCGAGAAAAATATTTTTTATATTTTTTATTAAATTAACTCTGATACACAAGATACAATTAATTAAATTTACTTTTACATAATTCTAATTTTTCTTTTACAATACTAATATACTATCATTATTATTATTATTTCATTTAAAATTACATAACTCATATATTTAAAAATATTTTTTTTAAAATTATGTTATAAAAATAATTAATTACAATAAAATTTTATTTTCAAATTAATCGATTTTAACGATATTATTTTAATGTAAATAAAATACTTTTTTTAAGTTATAATTTGTCTTTCTAGATACACTTTCCAGTACATCTACTATGTTACGACTTATCTTTTTTTAATAAATTAAAAAGAGCGACGGGCAATATGTACATATTTTAGAACTTTAATCAATTAATTATATTAAAATTAATTTACTATTAAATCCACTTTTATTTATATCTTTCAATATAAAATCCATTTAAATAAATTTATTGTAACCCATTTCTTCTAAATTATTAACTGCACCTTGATTTGACATAAATTTTATTTTAAATTTTTGAAAATTAATTTTTTTTAAATTAAAATATTCTTTCGACAACGGTATACAAATATTAAAATTTAGTAAAATTTAACGTGGATTATCGATTATAGAACAGGTTCCTCTAATAAGATTAAAATACCGCCAAATTTTTTAAGTTTCAAGCCTATATCTATTACTACTTTAGTATTTATTAATTAATTAAAATAATAGGGTATCTAATCCTAGTTTATATTTTAATTTTTTTAGCTTCAATTTAAATTTTAATATTTAATTATTAAATAAATTTAACCTTAAAATAATAATTTTATTTATTAATATATATATATATATATTTAACTAATAACTTTTATAATTTACTTTTATTAATTGTATAACCGCAGCTGCTGGCACAATTTTTGCTAATAATTTTAATTATTTCTAAATCTATATTTCTATAATCTATAATTTTATATACTGCGACTAAAATTTTATTAAAATTTTTAAAATTTAAATAAATCCATACAATAATTTACATGTATAAAAAAATTATAATAAATTTTTAAGTCAAAATAAAACTTTATTATAATTTATATTTATATATAATCATATATATATATATATATATATATATATATATATATATATATATATATATATATATATATATATATATATATATATATAATTATATATATATATATATATATATATTATATATATATATATATATATATATATATTATATAATATAATCTATTAATAAAATCATATCTCTGTTATATCCCTTGTAATTAATTATTTTTATAACGATTCTTCCCTAATAAATAATATTATATTCCCTATTATATAATATAATCTATTAATAAAATCATATCTCTGTTATATCCCTTGTAATTAATTATTTTTATAACGATTCTTCCCTAATAAATAATATTATATTCCCTATTATATAATATAATCTATTAATAAAATCATATCTCTGTTATATCCCTTGTAATTAATTATTTTTATAACGATTCTTCCCTAATAAATAATATTATATTCCCTATTATACAATATAATCTATTAATAAAATCATATCTCTGTTATATCCCTTGTAATTAATTATTTTTATAACGATTCTTCCCTAATAAATAATATTATATTCCCTATTATACAATATAATCTATTAATAAAATCATATCTCTGTTATATCCCTTGTAATTAATTATTTTTATAACGATTCTTCCCTAATAAATAATATTATATTCCCTATTATACAATATAATCTATTAATAAAATTATATCTCTGTTATATCCCTTGTAATTAATTATTTTTATAACGATTCTTCCCTAATAAATAATATTATATTCCCTATTATATAATATAATCTATTAATAAAATCATATCTCTGTTATATCCCTTGTAATTAATTATTTTTATAACGATTCTTCCCTAATAAATAATATTATATTCCCTATTATATAATATAATCTATTAATAAAATCATATCTCTGTTATATCCCTTGTAATTAATTATTTTTATAACGATTCTTCCCTAATAAATAATATTATATTCCCTATTATATAATATAATCTATTAATAAAATCATATCTCTGTTATATCCCTTGTAATTAATTATTTTTATAACGATTCTTCCCTAATAAATAATATTATATTCCCTATTATATAATATAATCTATTAATAAAATCATATCTCTGTTATATCCCTTGTAATTAATTATTTTTATAACGATTCTTCCCTAATAAATAATATTATATTCCCTATTATATAATATAATCTATTAATAAAATCATATCTCTGTTATATCCCTTGTAATTAATTATTTTTATAACGATTCTTCCCTAATAAATAATATTATATTCCCTATTATACAATATAATCTATTAATAAAATCATATCTCTGTTATATCCCTTGTAATTAATTATTTTTATAACGATTCTTCCCTAATAAATAATATTATATTCCCTATTATACAATATAATCTATTAATAAAATCATATCTCTGTTATATCCCTTGTAATTAATTATTTTTATAACGATTCTTCCCTAATAAATAATATTATATTCCCTATTATATAATATAATCTATTAATAAAATCATATCTCTGTTATATCCCTTGTAATTAATTATTTTTATAACGATTCTTCCCTAATAAATAATATTATATTCCCTATTATATAATATAATCTATTAATAAAATCATATCTCTGTTATATCCCTTGTAATTAATTATTTTTATAACGATTCTTCCCTAATAAATAATATTATATTCCCTATTATATAATATAATCTATTAATAAAATCATATCTCTGTTATATCCCTTGTAATTAATTATTTTTATAACGATTCTTCCCTAATAAATAATATTATATTCCCTATTATACAATATAATCTATTAATAAAATCATATCTCTGTTATATCCCTTGTAATTAATTATTTTTATAACGATTCTTCCCTAATAAATAATATTATATTCCCTATTATATAATATAATCTATTAATAAAATCATATCTCTGTTATATCCCTTGTAATTAATTATTTTTATAACGATTCTTCCCTAATAAATAATATTATATTCCCTATTATATAATATAATCTATTAATAAAATCATATCTCTGTTATATCCCTTGTAATTAATTATTTTTATAACGATTCTTCCCTAATAAATAATATTATATTCCCTATTATATAATATAATCTATTAATAAAATCATATCTCTGTTATATCCCTTGTAATTAATTATTTTTATAACGATTCTTCCCTAATAAATAATATTATATTCCCTATTATATAATATAATCTATTAATAAAATCATATCTCTGTTATATCCCTTGTAATTAATTATTTTTATAACGATTCTTCCCTAATAAATAATATTATATTCCCTATTATATAATATAATCTATTAATAAAATCATATCTCTGTTATATCCCTTGTAATTAATTATTTTTATAACGATTCTTCCCTAATAAATAATATTATATTCCCTATTATATAATATAATCTATTAATAAAATCATATCTCTGTTATATCCCTTGTAATTAATTATTTTTATAACGATTCTTCCCTAATAAATAATATTATATTCCCTATTATACAATATAATCTATTAATAAAATCATATCTCTGTTATATCCCTTGTAATTAATTATTTTTATAACGATTCTTCCCTAATAAATAATATTATATTCCCTATTATATAATATAATCTATTAATAAAATCATATCTCTGTTATATCCCTTGTAATTAATTATTTTTATAACGATTCTTCCCTAATAAATAATATTATATTCCCTATTATACAATATAATCTATTAATAAAATCATATCTCTGTTATATCCCTTGTAATTAATTATTTTTATAACGATTCTTCCCTAATAAATAATATTATATTCCCTATTATATAATATAATCTATTAATAAAATCATATCTCTGTTATATCCCTTGTAATTAATTATTTTTATAACGATTCTTCCCTAATAAATAATATTATATTCCCTATTATATAATATAATCTATTAATAAAATCATATCTCTGTTATATCCCTTGTAATTAATTATTTTTATAACGATTCTTCCCTAATAAATAATATTATATTCCCTATTATATAATATAATCTATTAATAAAATCATATCTCTGTTATATCCCTTGTAATTAATTATTTTTATAACGATTCTTCCCTAATAAATAATATTATATTCCCTATTATATAATATAATCTATTAATAAAATCATATCTCTGTTATATCCCTTGTAATTAATTATTTTTATAACGATTCTTCCCTAATAAATAATATTATATTCCCTATTATATAATATAATCTATTAATAAAATCATATCTCTGTTATATCCCTTGTAATTAATTATTTTTATAACGATTCTTCCCTAATAAATAATATTATATTCCCTATTATATAATATAATTTATTTATAGATTATAAATTAATTATCATATATAAAAAAATAATTTTATTTTCTTTATATTATTATAAATTATCTCAATATATTTATATATATATATATATATATATATATATATATATATATATATATATATATATATATATATATATATATATATATATATATATATATATATAATAAAATATTTATATTATTATTAATTATTTTGGTTATTTAATTATATATAAACTATTTAATTACCAATAAATTATTGTCGGTAAACTTAATGATTTATATTTATTTATATAATATAAAATATTTCATTAATTATTATATAAATAATATTCATTCTTTATTTTTTTTTCTAGTAATATATATTTATGTTGTTCAATTAAGTAATATATTTATATATTAATTTTTAATATTCCGTAAAATAATCTTTTTAATTATATATTAATAAATTTATATATATATATATATATATATATATTATATATAATAAAATATTTATATTATTATTAATTATTTTGGTTATTTAATTATATATAAACTATTTAATTACCAATAAATTATTGTCGGTAAACTTAATGATTTATATTTATTTATATAATATAAAATATTTCATTAATTATTATATAAATAATATTCATTCTTTATTTTTTTTTCTAGTAATATATATTTATGTTGTTCAATTAAGTAATATATTTATATATTAATTTTTAATATTCCGTAAAATAATCTTTTTAATTATATATTAATAAATTTATATATATATATATATATATTATATATAATAAAATATTTATATTATTATTAATTATTTTGGTTATTTAATTATATATAAACTATTTAATTACCAATAAATTATTGTCGGTAAACTTAATGATTTATATTTATTTATATAATATAAAATATTTCATTAATTATTATATAAATAATATTCATTCTTTATTTTTTTTTCTAGTAATATATATTTATGTTGTTCAATTAAGTAATATATTTATATATTAATTTTTAATATTCCGTAAAATAATCTTTTTAATTATATATTAATAAATTTATATATATATATATATATATATATATTATATATAATAAAATATTTATATTATTATTAATTATTTTGGTTATTTAATTATATATAAACTATTTAATTACCAATAAATTATTGTCGGTAAACTTAATGATTTATATTTATTTATATAATATAAAATATTTCATTAATTATTATATAAATAATATTCATTCTTTATTTTTTTTTCTAGTAATATATATTTATGTTGTTCAATTAAGTAATATATTTATATATTAATTTTTAATATTCCGTAAAATAATCTTTTTAATTATATATTAATAAATTTATATATATATATATATATATTATATATAATAAAATATTTATATTATTATTAATTATTTTGGTTATTTAATTATATATAAACTATTTAATTACCAATAAATTATTGTCGGTAAACTTAATGATTTATATTTATTTATATAATATAAAATATTTCATTAATTATTATATAAATAATATTCATTCTTTATTTTTTTTTCTAGTAATATATATTTATGTTGTTCAATTAAGTAATATATTTATATATTAATTTTTAATATTCCGTAAAATAATCTTTTTAATTATATATTAATAAATTTATATATATATATATATATATATATTATATATAATAAAATATTTATATTATTATTAATTATTTTGGTTATTTAATTATATATAAACTATTTAATTACCAATAAATTATTGTCGGTAAACTTAATGATTTATATTTATTTATATAATATAAAATATTTCATTAATTATTATATAAATAATATTCATTCTTTATTTTTTTTTCTAGTAATATATATTTATGTTGTTCAATTAAGTAATATATTTATATATTAATTTTTAATATTCCGTAAAATAATCTTTTTAATTATATATTAATAAATTTATATATATATATATATATATATATTATATATAATAAAATATTTATATTATTATTAATTATTTTGGTTATTTAATTATATATAAACTATTTAATTACCAATAAATTATTGTCGGTAAACTTAATGATTTATATTTATTTATATAATATAAAATATTTCATTAATTATTATATAAATAATATTCATTCTTTATTTTTTTTCTAGTAATATATATTTATGTTGTTCAATTAAGTAATATATTTATATATTAATTTTTAATATTCCGTAAAATAATCTTTTTAATTATATATTAATAAATTTATATATATATATATATATATATATATTATATATAATAAAATATTTATATTATTATTAATTATTTTGGTTATTTAATTATATATAAACTATTTAATTACCAATAAATTATTGTCGGTAAACTTAATGATTTATATTTATTTATATAATATAAAATATTTCATTAATTATTATATAAATAATATTCATTCTTTATTTTTTTTTCTAGTAATATATATTTATGTTGTTCAATTAAGTAATATATTTATATATTAATTTTTAATATTCCGTAAAATAATCTTTTTAATTATATATTAATAAATTTATATATATATATATATATATTATATATAATAAAATATTTATATTATTATTAATTATTTTGGTTATTTAATTATATATAAACTATTTAATTACCAATAAATTATTGTCGGTAAACTTAATGATTTATATTTATTTATATAATATAAAATATTTCATTAATTATTATATAAATAATATTCATTCTTTATTTTTTTTTCTAGTAATATATATTTATGTTGTTCAATTAAGTAATATATTTATATATTAATTTTTAATATTCCGTAAAATAATCTTTTTAATTATATATTAATAAATTTATATATATATATATATATATATTATATATAATAAAATATTTATATTATTATTAATTATTTTGGTTATTTAATTATATATAAACTATTTAATTACCAATAAATTATTGTCGGTAAACTTAATGATTTATATTTATTTATATAATATAAAATATTTCATTAATTATTATATAAATAATATTCATTCTTTATTTTTTTTTCTAGTAATATATATTTATGTTGTTCAATTAAGTAATATATTTATATATTAATTTTTAATATTCCGTAAAATAATCTTTTTAATTATATATTAATAAATTTATATATATATATATATATATTATATATAATAAAATATTTATATTATTATTAATTATTTTGGTTATTTAATTATATATAAACTATTTAATTACCAATAAATTATTGTCGGTAAACTTAATGATTTATATTTATTTATATAATATAAAATATTTCATTAATTATTATATAAATAATATTCATTCTTTATTTTTTTTTCTAGTAATATATATTTATGTTGTTCAATTAAGTAATATATTTATATATTAATTTTTAATATTCCGTAAAATAATCTTTTTAATTATATATTAATAAATTTATATATATATATATATATATATTATATATAATAAAATATTTATATTATTATTAATTATTTTGGTTATTTAATTATATATAAACTATTTAATTACCAATAAATTATTGTCGGTAAACTTAATGATTTATATTTATTTATATAATATAAAATATTTCATTAATTATTATATAAATAATATTCATTCTTTATTTTTTTTTCTAGTAATATATATTTATGTTGTTCAATTAAGTAATATATTTACATATTAATTTTTAATATTCCGTAAAATAATCTTTTTAATTATATATTAATAAATTTATATATATATATATATATATATTATATATAATAAAATATTTATATTATTATTAATTATTTTGTTTATTTAATTATATATAAACTATTTAATTACCAATAAATTATTGTCGGTAAACTTAATGATTTATATTTATTTATATAATATAAAATATTTCATTAATTATTATATAAATAATATTCATTCTTTATTTTTTTTTCTAGTAATATATATTTATGTTGTTCAATTAAGTAATATATTTATATATTAATTTTTAATATTCCGTAAAATAATCTTTTTAATTATATATTAATAAATTTATATATATATATATATATATATTATATATAATAAAATATTTATATTATTATTAATTAAATTTATTTCAATAATTAATAAAATAGGTCCAGTATATTATAAATTTCAATAAAATTAAAAAAAATAAAGTGCCTGAAAAAAGGATTATTTTGATAGAATAAATTATGTAAAATTTACCTTTATTATATATAATAGATTTAAACTATCCCTAAAAATATCAAAAATTTTTGTGCTTCATACACTTATATATATATATCTAATATAAAAAGATAAGCTAATTAAGCTAATAGGTTCATACCCTATATATAGACGTAAACTCCTCTTCTTTTTAAAA